GTGGATACCTGAATGCCAAGTATAGCTCGTAATAATCTATCTTCTGGAGCATACGAGGATTCTTTCGTCATTTGAGGCGTTAATTTACCCACTAAAATATCGCCCGTTTCTACCCAAGATCCCAGGATCACAATTCCATTTTTGTCTAAATTTCGGAGTAAGTGGGCTTCAAGGTGTGGAATTTCATTAGTTATTCTTTCAGGACCGTGGCTTGTCACATGAGTCTGAATTTCATATTTTCGTATGTGAAAGGAAGTATAAATATCTTCATAGACCAGACGTTCACTAACGAGTACAGCATCTTCAGAATTGTAACCCTCCCATGGCATATAAGCTACTAATACGTTTTTTCCCAAAGCGAGTTCGCCGCCAACTGTAGCAGCACCGTCCGCTAAAACTTGTCCCCTTTTTATGCACTTACCTCGCTGAACCTGGGGTTTTTGATGCATACAAGTATTTTTGTTCGAACGTTGATATATAACTAATGGAATGCTTAGAGTATCTCCATTTCCAAATAAAACGATCTTGTCAGTATCGGTATAAATAATCTTTCCCTCGTATTCGGCTATAGCGGGAACCCCTGAATCTAAGGCCACTTGGCGTTCCAATCCAGTCCCGACAATGCACTTTTCGGACCGAGAAAGCGGAACTGCTTGGCGTTGCATATTAGAACTCATTAAAGATCGATTCGCATCATTATGCTCAATAAAAGGAATGAGGGAAGCTCCAATAGAAAAGTATTGGAAAGGAAAAATACTTCGAAGATGAACCTGTTCCCATGCAATAGTAAGAAATTCTTGACGGTATCGGGCGGGAACAATCTGTTCCTCTTGAATACCGCGATTCAGTGCCAAAGAATTTCCTGTCGCTACCATATAGTATTCATCTTTACTTGGTGATAAAGAAAACATGCGTATTCTTTTTGATCTCTCAGAGATTTCATAAAATGGACTTTCTATAGACCCCCAACGACCAATCCGCGCATGAATCGCTAGGGATCCAATAAGTCCAACGTTGATTCCTTCAGACGTGTCAATTGGACAAATGCGTCCATAGTGACTAGGGTGGATATCTCGTATTCGAAAACTAGCAGTTCGCCCTGTCAACCCTCCAGGGCCTAAATAACTCAATTTTCTCCCATGAACTATTTGAGTCAATGGATTGGTTCGATCCAAAACTTGAGATAATGGATGTAATCCAAAAAAAGATTCATAAGTGGTTGTTAATGGGGTTGAGGTCACTAAATTCTGAGGAGTAGGTATCAATTTATGTCTAATTGCTCCACATATTGTTCCTCTAACCATATTTTCTAAACGAACTAAGGCCAATCCAAATTGATCTTGTAATAGATCTGCTACGGAACGAATACGTTTATTTTTCAAATGATTGATGTCGTCAAGTGTACCCATTCCAAATCGCATTCCAATCAAATGATCCACGGCTGTCAATATATCTCGTGGTAACAAAAATGTATTGTTCTGGGATATATCAAGATTCAGCCTTCGGTTCATATTTCGGCGACCAATCCTTCCTAATTCACATCTTTGTTGAAAAAATTTTTTTTGTAATTCCTTACATAAAGATTCAGAAAATACTGGATCTTCACCTACACAAGCAAATTGTCGATAAAACTCCAAAATGGCATTTTCTTTTGACCCAATTTTTTGTTTCTCCCTATCATTCAGGAAAGACAAAAAAATTTCAGGATAGCAAACATTCCCCATAATTTCGCTTAAATTCGAACCCATAGCTGATGATAGAACTAGAATAGATATTTTCTGTTTCCTACTTACACGAGCCCATATCCTTGCTTTTCTATCAATCTCTAATTCTAATCTCCCCCCCCAATCTGATATTATCGTGCCAGTATAGACCGAAATTCCGATATGATCCAATTCTGAACGATAATAGATACCCGGGCTTTGCAATATTTGATTGATTACAATTCTGTATATTCCATTTACAATAGAAGTTCCCAGGGAATTCATTAGAGGAATGTTTCCAATAAAAATAGTTTGTTTTTGGATATCCCTACTATTTTTCCAAATTAATCCCGCGGATATATAAAATTCCGAAGAATATGTAAGTGATTCATATACGGTATCTTTTTCTTTTATCAAGGGTTCTACCAATTGATATGTTTCCACAAATAATTGAAATTCAATTTCTTGATCTGTATCTTCAATTTTTGGAAATTTAAAAAGTTCTTCGGTTAATCCCCGATCAATGAATCGACAAAACCCTTCAAATTGTATCTGATTCAACCCGGGTAGTGTAAACATTCCCTTAGTCCCACTCCCAAGCATTTTCAATTTCTCCATTTATTAGATACAAAATATCTTAGAAAATATTTCATGATTTGCTTTTATTCTTCATCGAATAGCATGAATAGATTTAGCAAAAATGGAATTTATGTTCTTTTTACTGAATCACATGAAATTTTACCCAACTCCGTGTAGGAAATACCTATTATGAAACAGAGGGGATAAATATAATTTTATTTTATACTCAAATTTTAAAACAAAGAGCTAGAATCTAAACTTGAATATAAATGGAAACAAATTGAAAAATTCCACCTAGATTTCGGGGTTTTTAAGGAATATCAAAACAGAAAATGGATTCTATTTCTACCATTATTATGATATTCCAATTCGATTTGGTACCAAAAAAAAATGTAAGCACGAGAATTTCTTGAAAATTCCATAAATTCCCTTATAGTATAGGTATTATATATGGATAAGATACCCGATTAGATAATATCTGTATCTGTGTAACAATTCAAATTTATGTTTAAGGTTTACATATACTGACAGTTGCTGTTATATGTTAGAATGGAAATCAATGGAGAAGGATTTTTTTTATTAAAAAAAAAGAACTATTGATTGGTTATGTATGAATTTGGATTTTCCGATCTCACCAAGAAAAATCATTTTCGATTCAAATTTAAGAATCGTTCAGGAATTAGAGTAATTCTTCATAGTTAACGGTTAGGATTTGTCCAAAATTTTTTTCTTTTATGACTGAAGGTGTACGTTTGTTTTTTTTTTTTTCAATAGAAAAAGAGGAGGTATTCTCATATATTTATTTTTGTGTAGCGTTTTGGCGACATGGCCGAGCGGTAAGGCGGGGGGCTGCAAATCCTTTTTCCCCAGTTCAAATCCGGGTGTCGCCTGATCGACAAGAGAATTGAAATAGTGTATTCCATTTTGGTGATAGAAAACTTGGAAATTTTTATTTCCAGCAGACGCAAGCGGGGGAAAGGACTCTTGATACTTCTTTGATGCTAAATTCTAAGCATCAGGAGGTTTGTTCTCTAAATAAAATGCTATAAATCTTTTCGTCTCATATTCAAGCAAGGAAAGACTCTAGTAGTGAAAATAAATCGATAAATCTTCAAATGATAATCCTTTCACGCCACTACTATTGTAGTATCTATCCATCGACTCACTAAGTCTTTAATTAGGTTGGATAGGAAAAAATGGGACAGGTAATCTAATTCTATTTTTCGTTAAGGAGGGAAACTTTGTATACAGACTCGTGTAGAATATAGAAGCGCTTCCGCATTTATTTTATATTAAATATTAGTTAGATTGGTTAGATTGAATAGCGAATTGGCTTTTTTTATTCTATTTCTATTAGAAAAAAAAAATAGAATAAAAAAAGCAATTCTTTTTTTTTCTAACCTAAAGACGTTCTCAAAGAGTTTCATAGGCTATTTTCCAATTGTTTTCGAGAACGAATAGGAGGACGGTAAGAATCCGATCAAATGCAAAGAAAAGTCTGAGTATGCAAGGTAATCTGTCTTGATTCTATATACTTTATACTTAATGTAATGAGATGTAATGGGGGGGCAAAAACATAGGTATTATTTTTATTCCTAACCTGTTAGTAACATCCATTCCATTAATACTTTCAAGGATATCTCGGGATATTTTGTTTATTTTTATTAATGTTTTCTGATTCTACTAGAAATCAGATAAGAACTTGTTAGATGTTCGAATTATTTGATTTATTAGATTGTTTCATCAATGGTGTTGTTAGCCCAGAACCCCTTTTTTGACTCTGTACTAGCGATTCCACTATAATTAATATAAATTAACGGTATTAATTTATATAAAATTACAGTATTTTTAGTGAATTATACAAAAAAATAAAACAAGAAAAAAAAGAATTGAACAATAATGAAATAATCCCTTCATATTGATAGAGATAGGAGACAAAATTTACATGGATATGGTAAGTCTTGCGTGGGCTGCTTTAATGGTAGTTTTTACATTTTCCATTTCCCTCGTAGTTTGGGGAAGAAGTGGACTCTAGGGATACTATTAATTGAGTTAAGGGATCACAACCCATATCAATTGAATTTCAGTATTTAATTAATACGAATTAATTGAATTGAAATCTATATGAATTTCGGAATTCTATTGTATTCTAGTGGGTGGTGTAATGCATAGTACAGAAAATATAGAACTAGAAAATATTCTTTCAATCAAACAAATATTTGTTTTATTCCCGCGTTCAGATTTTGACAGTCAAGGGAATACAAATAATACGAATGGACTCCTATTCTAACCTAACTTTCCCTAAGATAAGATGATTTTAATTTTGATTAACTGGCTTTTACCTATTATATATGGAAAATGAGTGAGTATATGGAAAATGAGGAACCACGGAACCCCCACTCCTCCTCTATTTTTTGTCCCCTACCTTTCTTTTTTTTTTTCAAAGATAAAAAAAAGTTCTGTTATTAATATTAAGCGGATACACAATTTCTATAGGAAACAAAATAGACGCAGGAATTGTCTAATGAGATACTACACAATAATAAGATATTGCCGTTGCTCGGGGAGAATACCATATTCCATATCGTTTTATTTTATTATTTGTATTTTAGGTTATAAATTTGATTTCTAGTTTATTGAACTCATTTCATATCATGGTTCAAACATAAAAAAGCAGTTGGGTTTTATCCTTCCAAAATCCGAAAAAGTTTCTCATAGGACCCCCACGGATCGTCTGTCAACTATATTAATTTAATCAATGACTTCTTCAAAGTGCTAAATGCTAAAAAGATTACTTTATTGTTAATATGATAGCGGGAAAATAAAAGAATCAGAAATATAAAAATTAGAATTGGAAGAATAAGAGTTGTTTTTTAATTATTTCAGGTTGATTGGAACCAATCAAAATAAAATAGATGAAACAAAGAAAAAAATTGCGACGCAATGCTATATATATTACATATATGTAGTTGAAATTTTATATATATTGTAGATTGTTCCGTATTAAAACTATCTTTTTATAGAGTAAACCTTTATATACTACAATAATAGAAATATACTAACTAATAGTATAGTATGGTAGAACGAAATCAAATCTATGTTCTTTCTACCATACTATCACTATACTATATTTTATAGAATTTTGCTCATTCTAGTCGGATCATTTCATTTAAGACTAAGGCCAAAAATTGAAATCTTTTTTTTAACCATTACATTGATAAGAATTAAGAAGTCACGTTTAAGTAAAATTACTCACTTTGACTTACCGTTTTTACGTAAATTATAAGTAAAAAGGCAGTAGGAACTAGAATGAACAGTGCAGTAGCAATAAATGCGAGAATATTTACTTCCATAATCTCTATGTTTTCTTTCTCTTTAATTTCCAATAAAGAATTCGGGATTTAATCCCATAGAGATGATAAATCTTTCGTCGGTAAATTCAATGATATAAATTACGTCTCAATGGTATCAAATCGGATCTATATCACGAATAACAATATCTGAACTATCAAATCGATTCATCGTCGAGAATGAAATAGTATAACATAGGAAGATCTTTTATCCATACCAAATATAAAAATTTTATTTCTGATGCAATTGAAACAAAAATTCCTTTTCCCTTTTTTCTTTTTATTTATTTTTAAGAGTTTTATTCTTTCTTCATCGGAACTTTTACTCCTTTTTAATTAAACTTAAATTGAAACTTATAAAAAAACAAATCAAAAGAAAAAAAAAAAGAGGAATCCCCGAATGCTCTTTTTTTTTGTTATTTTGATTCCCTTTCACACACGAAATGAATTGATATCTTTTTTATTGATTGGATTTGTTTGTATCCATCGGGACTGACGGGGCTCGAACCCGCAGCTTCCGCCTTGACAGGGCGGTGCTCTGACCAATTGAACTACAATCCCAAGAAAAGGTATGCAGCATACACATATTCTTACGATTTCATTCAAACCAATTCTTTTTGTTTTAGATTCCATTGTGCTGTAATTGACAGAGGCTGACTTATTTATATTTAAAATATAAATATGGATATATATGGATATCCACTATAGTGAGATTGACATGGATTGCGAGTAATCCGTTCGTTATTGACAAATTGATTCAAAAATGAATCAATGAAAACTAAAAAGAGTCTTTTAAATTTTTTACTTTAAGTCCCTTCCTTATACACTTTCTAAGGATCTAGATAGGAATCTAGATCATTAGAAAGATCCGGCCGAATTTGTGGAAAAAAAAAATTCGTAACATAATACTGAAAATAGCGCTAGGGGTGTTTCCTATTTTGATTCTTCCATATCTGAGCCCATCGGTAAATTCCGAAGAACAACAAATGGGTTATATCGTTTCATGGTGGATCGGCAAATTATTGGGCCGAGCCGGATTTGAACCAGCGTAGACACATATTGCCAACGAATTTACAGTCCGTCCCCATTAGCCGCTCGGGCATCGACCCGGGAAGAATCAATTTAAGTCTTTATTGAAAATCCATGATCAACTCTTCCTTTCGTAGTACTCTACCCCCAGGGGAAGTCGAATCCCCGCAGCCTCCTTGAAAGAGAGATGTCCTGAACCACTAGACGATGGGGGCATACTTGCCTTGCCCAACCACCATTATACTATGTTCATAGTATGAGTAGTTTTTTGAAATTGTCAATATAATGGAATGATATGATTCGATCAGAAGGATCTTTCCACCAAAATTCCATAGATTTTTTGATTCATCATTTAAATTTCGAAATTGTTCATTCCAATTGCCAACCTCTAATTAAAAAAAAAAAATAGAAAAAAGATAAGTAAGTCGAAAGAAAGTAAAAGAAAGATAGAATACTTTCAAACAAAATGATTAGTTTGCTGGAAAGGTGGGGGGTTAAAACTTCATTTCTTTCATTTTCATTCATTGTCAAAACTAGGTGGGTATATTTCTATCTCACACTAAGTCGGGAAATAAAAAAAGATAATCAATCTGGAAATCTGGTAAGGTAAGAAGGGTGGGGATCCACAAGTTATTGAAAATTCTTTTTTTTTTCAATAAGAATTTGGTTGAGGGACAGGGCAAATTTAATCCATTTATCAACGATTCGATGAAATATTTGAATCGGTACATGTATCAATGAAATGAATTTCGTTATGATGAGGATTACTTCAATTCGAATTGGTTTTGAAATAATTTATTCCATTTATATTTATCAAATCGAATATCAATAAAGCATTT